GAACAGGCATGAATACAGCATCTATAGGATAACTTCCATCTTGAAAGTTATTTGTTGGACTTTTTATCTGATAACCGCGACTCTTCTCAATTTCTAATTTCATACAGAAATTAATTGATTCCGTCAAGCTAGCTATATGTTGTGTATTGTCAACGATTTGCACATAAGGGGGCATGATGATATCATGAGCAGTTACATCTCTAGGACCTTTTACACAAATAAACGCGTCAGAAGTTCCATATAGATTGCTTTTCAATACAATTTCTTTCAAATTCATGAAAATTTCATTGACGGATTCTTGAATACCTACTATGGTAGAATATTCGTGTGTTACTTTCTCAAATTTTGCGTGTGTGATACACGTTCCTTCTATTTCTCCAAGCAAAGCTCTTCGCATCGCAATGCCTATGGTTTCGGCTTCACCTTTCCTAAGTGGAAACAAGATAAAGCGCCCATAATAAAGACGCTTACTGTCGACCCTCGATTCAACACACTTCCACTGTAATCTCCGAAGAAATCCTCTTCTGTTTTCTCGACTCATAGTATATAGTAGTTGATTAGTTTATTGAATTGTTTTTTTCTCTTCTTTAATTGGATTATTGAAACGTTTCTTTCTGTTGAAATTTCTGCAATCTTTATTTTTACACACGTCTTTTTTTAGGAGGTCTACAGCCATTATGTGGCATAGGGGTTACATCCCGTATATAGGTTAATCGTATACCGCTTTTATAAATAGTTCGTAATGCTGCGTCTCTTCCGCGACCGGGCCCTTTTATCATGACTTTTGCGCATTTCAGACCTTGATGATCCACTACTGTACGAATAGCATTTCCTACAGTGGTTTGCGCAGCAAAAGGGGTCCCTCTTCTTCTACCCCTAAATCCACAAGTACCGGCAGAGGCCCAAGAAACCACTCGACCTCTTACATCTGTAACAGTCACAATGGTATTATGGAAACTTGCTTGAATATGAATAATTCCTTTTGATAGTTTACGTGTATTCTTACGTGAACTAATACGTCGATTCGTACGGAAATCAATTCTACGTATAGTTTTTGGCATGTTTTATCATCTCATAAATATTAAGTTATATATGGATATATCCATTTCCTGTCAAACTGGATCCCTTTTTTATTTGTACATTGGATTGGGTCTTTTAAAGAGTCTCTTTTATATTATCCCTGTCTTTGTTTATGCCTGGGGTTGGAACAAATTAGTCTAATTCGCCCCCGCCTACGAATTAGGCGGCATTTTTCACAAATTTTACGAACAGAAGCTCTTATTTTCATATTTGCCATCCCTTACTGTAATTTTGAATATATTTCTTGGAAGAAAAAAAGTTTAGTGAAATTTTGAATTTTGAATTGTATTCCTACCAAAGGAATGTTAGGATTGAAAAACCGCCTAATTCTCCGAAGCCTTGTTGGGCTTCTTCGAAGCCTTGTTCTTGTTGGGCTTCTCCGAAGCCTTGTTCTTGTTGGGCTTCTCCGAAGCCTTGTCGGGATTCTCCGAAGCCTTGTTGAGATTCTCCGAAGCCTTGTCGGGATTCTCCGAAGCCTTGTTGAGATTCTCCGAAGCCTTGTTGAGATTCTCCGAAGACTTGTCAGGATTCTCCGAAGCCTTGTTGAGATTCTCCGAAGACTTGTCGGGATTCTCCGAAGCCTTGTTGAGATTCTCCGAAGACTTGTTGAGATTCTCCGAAGACTTCTTCGAAGGCTTCTTGAGGGGAAGTCGATAAATTATACGCCCTCGTGTGGGATCATATTGACTTACTTCAATTTGGACTCTATCTCCTGGTAATATCCGTATAAAACGACGTCGGATCTTTCCTGAAATATAACCTAGAATAATATCTGTATTATGGTTATCTGCTTTATCGTCGTTATCTAAAAGAACCCGGAACCTACCATCGGGAAATGATTCGGTAATTAAACCTTCATAAATCCTTTTTTCCTCTTTTTTAGTCATTTTTTGAAAAATCCTCCTGTAATTCAAAAAATTGATTAATCTCCTCTTCTTCTTTTATTTTTTGAAAAAAAAAAGAAGTTTCCGATCGAATTTCGGATATAAGAAATATTACCATATATAACATAGAATTTCCCCCCCAATTCCTTCTAGTCGAGCCTCTCGATCTGTCATTATACCTTGAGAAGTAGAAAGAATTACAATGCCTATTCCGCCTAAAATTCTAGGAATTCGTTGATGGTTAGAATAGATTCGTAGACCAGGTCGACTGATCCGTTTTAAATTTAAAAAGTTTCGACTTTTCCTATTTCTTCTATATCGCAGGGTTGAAACCAAAAAAGATTGGTTGCTTTCTTGATGTTTCCTCACGTTTTCGATAAAACCTTCTCGTAAAAGGATTTTCACAATGGTTTCGGTAATATTACTAGATGCTACTCGAACTATTCTTTTTCTATTCATGTCAGCATTTCGTATAGACGTTATTATTTCAGCAATAGTGTCTCTAGTCATGATGGATTAAAATTATTGGGGCCTTCCAATTTGGATATAATCAACATGTTTTCCTTTTTTTACTTTTTTTATTTGTTTGTGATGGGAATTCTTAAAGGTATATGCGTGAGACACAATCTACTAATTAATGTTAATCTATTTCTTTCCAATTCCCTACTACAACTATATCATGATTTTATTGATAGTATATTATTATATATTATAATACCTCGGGAGCCAATGAAACTATTTTAGTAAAATTTAACTGTCTCAATTCCAGGGCGATCGCACCAAAAACTCGAGTTCCTTTTGGATTGCCTCCTTGATCAATAATAACTGCAGCATTATCATCATATCGTATTATCATACCGTTGTCACGTTTAAGTTCTTTACGGGTACGCACAATTACAGCTCTGACTACTTCTGATCTTTGTAGGGACTTCTTTGATCTTGCTTCTTTATTTTCTAGCTTTGGTACTGCTTCTTTAATGACAGCAACAATAACGTCACCAATATGAGCATATCGACGATTGCTAGCTCCTATGATTCGAATACACATTAATTCTCGAGCCCCACTGTTATCCGCTACATTCAAATGGGTCTGGGGTTGAATCATTTTTTTATCTGTTCTTTCAATGCAAAGAGCGAAGAAAAAAAAAGAAATATTCTTTGTTCAAAAAAAGAAACCTGTGATTTTGTCATTCCCAAGCCCTATTCCTTTGGTTTTTCATTCTTATCCTGAAATAATAAAATAAATTGAGTTCGTATAGGCATTTTGGATGCTGCTATTAAAATAGCTTTTCTAGCTATATTTTCTGCGACTCCGCCCATTTCATAAAGTATTCGACCTGGTTTAACAACAGCTACCCAATATTCAGGAGATCCTTTCCCCGAACCCATACGTGTTTCTGTGGTTCTTATTGTAACTGGTTTGTCGGGAAATATACGTACCCATATTTTTCCACCACGACGTACATTTCGTGTCATTGCACGTCGCCCTGCTTCTATTTGTCTAGATGTGATCCAAGCGGGTTCAAGTGCTTGAAGAGCATATTTACCAAAACATATACGATTCCCTCGATAAGATATTCCCTTCATTCTTCCTCTATGTTGTTTACGGAATCTGGTTCTTTTGGGGTTATAGTTGATGGTTATTTCTGAATTCCATCTCTACTACAGAACCGGACGTGAGAGTTTCTTCTCATCCAGCTCCTCGCGAATAAAAAAGGATGAAAAATCTTTCATTTGAATTAAGATATACATGTTTAATGAATATTCGATTCAATCAATAGATTAAATCGCTGGATTCTTTTAGATTTCATCGAATCTTTGTATAATTTGTTTGGATATTTTGGATTTCTAAATATATTCACTATATATTTATATTTAGATGTATATCTATTTATAGATAAAAAATTTTTTTACAACATAACCCCCTTTTTCCTTTTCTCGTATAGGATTGTCTAAAATTTAGTAATCCAAGGGAATAAAGTTTTCGCGGGCGAATATTTGCTCTATATCTATTTCAGTTGTAGGGTTAGCTCATGACTTCTCAGAATAGATGAATTTATTCTCGCTTACTTCCGCCATCCCAACCAATGAATCATTAGGATTTGTTTTAAATAGAATTTCTGCATTCACGGATTCCATCGTTCCCATCACTTCTTGTTTAATGGTTAGGTCTGCATTCGACAATGGAGCTCTTAATTAAATTTGTTCTTGAGTCAATCTTCTTAGTCTTTATTGGCTCGAGTCTCTTGATTTTTTGTTCGATTCTAGTGTATGGACAAATGCATTTCATTATAGATGAATAAGTCTTGATGCTTTATTTACATTGCCTTTTATGAGATGACTCATAGACCTTACATATTGGAATTCTATATCATTGATATTCTTTTTCTCTCTTTCTCTCCCCCCTCTATCCACATCTTTTTTCTATATTTTGCTTCACAACTTAGAATCCAATTAGTTTTTCTTTTGTTTATGCAAAACAAATTTCCGTTGCTACAATGATAGGATCAATATATCCTCTCTTGACTGGTTTTTTGGATCCAGATAATGCGAAGTGATGAGTTGGTTATTAGTTCTATAGTTAATAGTTCTATAGTTAATAGTTCATACTATGGGCAATAGTTTTTTTTTGAATCCTAAGCCTAAAAAACCAACGAGTCACACACTAAGCATAGCAATTCTATCAAATGGTCAATCGAATTTTTATTCAACCCTATAGAATTATGTTTGTTTTAATTGAAGAGAAAAAAATGAACGAGTTTCTTTTTTTTGTTCCGTTACTCAAATAAAAAGAAGAGACTGGTAAAGGTTTCTTATTTTTTGTCTATAAAAAAATCCAATTGATTATTGTTCGAACTGAATAGGAACAATAATCAATCGAATTTAAACCCTTTCTTTAGCATAGAGTCAAATTGTAAGTAGCTATATATGCCTATCTTTAGCTTTAGGTAGATCTCTCTTAGAATCTCTATCGATTCTTTAGAATCTTCTCTTTTCACACGGTTTTTCAGATGGTTTTGGAGATCGAGATCCGTGTTCACAAAATACACAAGAGAATGAATAGCGGCTGTTTTCAGGAAATAATAAGCCTTGAAAGATAAGTTTCAATTATCAATCGGAATTCATAAAAAATCCCATCCTTTTTCGTTGTTCCAATAGTGCTTGCAAGTTAAAAAGCCGAGTTGTATATCCATCTTGTCAAAATCCCTACGTTGAAAATTTGCACGTTTCACAAAGGCTACAAGATCTGTACTTAATAATAAATAATAATATAAATCGTACAATATGTTGATATCTTCGTTCTCTACGGAGGTAGAGACTTTCCCAGTCAACCCTAAGTCCTTAATCAAACTTAGCAAAAAGTTCGAGCGGTTGATCTTAGGAGCCGTGAATCAGAACAAGAACGAGGGGCCAAAAATATAAGGAAGCATAAATCTACTTAAATAATAAGATTTTCTATTTCTAAAATAAAGAGTAAGAATGACCGCCGTTTTTGCTCGTTCTCTCGAATCTTAAGTGTCATTTTAATCAGCTCCGGAGCTAAAAATTATAGTTCGACCTCCTATCCAATCGAGGGATAGAATTCAAAAATAATAAAATAAATGATGTTATTTCCATTCTATTGTTTAAACTGTCCAAGGAAAATCTCGAATTTTGAATCTCAAATTGACGGGTTAGTGTCAGCTTATCCATGCGGTTATGCACTTAGGAATCCATTTTCTGAAAGATTCTGTCTTTCGTGCTTTCCTGGGTCTTCGAGATCCGTTCAACGATCTCTCTTTCTTGAAGGTATATCTACATATGCAATGGATAGATTCCTGTAAGCGCGCCATAGTTGCTATTTGCTTACTTAAACCTAATTTCTTTCGAAAAGAAAGGGATAATTCCACAAAAGATTTGGGGAGGCACAACTAACTAACAATTCTTATTTAGTTGTTACGAAATCGATTATAGATCACTTCCCCCTTTGTATTTGAGAGTATTGAATCCTGCTAAATTTTGGATTCCTAAATTAGACATAATTCCAAATTAGACAGAAGTAAGACAATAAAATTGAAAATTCAAAAATAGAAGAAAAATGATGACTTGTCAAGCGCTTATTATTTACCCTTGTTTATAACGAATATAAGATGATAATCTATAATCCATCAATACGATAGGTCCCGGTTGCTTTGGTTCTCTTTGAGATAGTAATTAATCGTTGTTGTTTTAAGGTCAATGCTCGTCTAAATAAATAAAATAATATTTTTACTTGTTGACTAATAAATTGAAGAATAAGAATCATCTTTGTATAAGAAATTTGATTCCCTGATTCAATCGGGGATAAATGCCTACGAAAATGAATTTTGGATAATATTTTTTTATTTCTAAGGAAAGGTTTCTTATTTCTTGTCTCGAAATATCCAAATTTTGATACCTAATACCCCATAGATAGTTCGAACTGGATAGGAACAATAATCAATTTTAGCTCGAATGGTTTGTAGGGGAACCCGACCCTTTCTGATCCATTCAACGCGTGCAATGTCTTTTCCGCCGAGCCGCCCTGCAATTTGTACTCGAATTCCTTTTATCTTTGCTTGTTTCGTTTTTTCAACAGTCTCTGTCATTGCTTTTCGAAACGGAACTCTTTGTTTTAATTGTCCGGCTAGATATTGTGCAAGAATAATAGGGTTTCCATAAGGTTCTTCAATTCTTGTAGTAGCAATCTCGAGTTTTCGATTTACACAATGAAATTCTTTTTGTAGATTCATTCGTAATGCTGCTATTGGACTTAATACTCTTGGGAATGCCAGATAGATTCGGACCTTGATTAGATCGCTTGTTTTTTGAATCTCTATACGTGCAATTCCCGAGAGGTCAGAATCGATTCTTCTATTCTTTTGTACATTCTTTTGTCTATTTTTTTGTACATAATTTTTAATAGAATCTCGTATTTTTTGATCTTCTTCTAGACCTTCGGAATAGTTTTTGGGTTGTGCAAACCAAAGGGAATGATGATCTTGCGTTGTACCCAGCCTGAAACCAAGTGGATTTATTTTTTGTCCCATACTCCCCCACTACTATCCAGATTATGATATATCCGACTTGTATCCTTATTTTTCCATCTAGGTTTTTTTAACCATGTGATAGTCTCTATATATTCATCTAAAGATATATCTTTCACTACAATACTTATATGACAAGTAGGTCTTTTTATCGGATAACTACGTCCTCTAGCTCGAGGTTTAAATTTCTTCACGGCAGTACCCTCGTTGACTTCGGCTTTACTAATTATTAAATTAGTTTTATTAGAACCCATAGTGTAACTAGCATTTGCTCCGGCATAAAAAACCATTTTTAAAATGGGACAAGATGCTTGATAAGGCATGACTTCTAGTATCATAAGTGTTTCTTCGTAAGAACGTCCGCGAATTTGATCAATTACTCTTCGCGCTTTATGAGCGGACATCGATATATGTCCTAAAGCGTATACTTCTGTTTTTCTTTTCTTTAGCATAAAGGTCGTCTCCTACTAATGAATGATAAGTATCTATATTTTGTATTAACGACGAGATCGCTTATCGCCTTTCGAATGTTTTCCGAAATTCGAAGTAGGTGCAAATTCTCCCAATTTGTGACCTACCATACCATCTGTTATATAAATGGGTAAATGTTCTTTTCCATTATGGATAGCAATAATATGGCCGATCATTGCGGGTATAATGGTAGATGCCCGGGACCAAGTTTTTATTATTTCTTTTTCCTCTTTTGTTTTAAGCTTATCAATTTTTCTTAATAAATGAATAGCTACAAAAGGATTTTTTTTTTGTGATCGTGTCACAGCTTCCTCCTTTTTTTATTTTTTAAAGACGAAGAGAGAAATGGAATTTCTCTCCTATTTACGACGGCGACGAAGAATCAAATTATTACTATATTTATTCTTTTTTCTACTTCGTCTTCCAAGTGCAGGATAACCCCAGGGAGTTGTGGGTTTGTTTCTACCTATTGAGGCCTTTCCGGTACCACCCCCATGGGGATGGTCTACAGGGTTCATAACCACTCCTCTTACTACAGGACGTTTACCTAGCCAACGTTTAGATCCAGCTCTACCCAAACTTTTCTGGTTCATCCCAAGATTCCCTACCTGTCCGACCGTTGCTGAGCAGTTTTGAGATATCAAACGGACTTCTCCAGAAGGTAATTTTAATGTGGCGGATTTACCCTCTTTTGCAATTAGTTTCGCTAGAGTACCTGCTGCTCTAACTAATTGTCCACCCTTTCCAAGCGTGATTTCTATGTTATGTATGGACGTGCCTAAGGGCATATCGGTCAAAGGCAGAGCATTTCCTATTTTTATAGGAACTCCTGTACCAGAAACAATGGTATTTCCAATTTTAGTCCCTTTGGCATGTAAAATATATCTCTTCTCACCATTCCCATAGTGTATGAGACAAATAGATGCATTTCGATTCGGGTCATATTCTTTGGTTATGATTTTACCATATATGTTTTTTTGATTCCGTCGAAAATCGATTTTACGGTAGAGACGCTTATGACCTCCCCCTCTATGCCCTGCGGTAATGATTCCTCTAGCATTACGACCTTTACTACAACGATGCTGTCCATAGGTCAAATTATTTCGCCGAAGGGTTGTTCTATTGCGTGTGCTCGTCTTAGAAGTTTTGTATAAATGTATCACCATGCTCTATTAAGTATTTCGATTTCTCTTTCTAAGAGGTAGAATAGAATAACCCGGTTGAAGGGTAATAATCATACGTCTATAATGCATTGTATGCTCCATAATGCGTCCTGTTCTTTTACCCTTTCCCGGAAGTCGATGACTATTCATAGCTATTACCTTGACACCAAAGAAGAGTTCGACCCAATGTTTTATTTCTGTCCGAGTTAATCCTGATTCGACATTAAAAGTATATTGATTTTTCTCGAATAACTGAATACTTTTGTTTGTAAATACTGCATATTTGATTCCATCCATGGTGCATTGGTCCTTTACTATTTTTTTATTTGAATTTAGATACAATAATAGGCTTCCATAGGTTCTAGATTCTGTCTATTATATTATATTTATTTCTATATAGCTATTAGATTAGAATCAATATTATTCAATAATATTGATGGCGGATCATGCACTTGAGAACTCGACGTTTTTGTATTATTAAAAAAATAATAAGATACTAATAATTTTGGATAAAATAAATAGTAAGATATATCTTGAATGCTGCAAATAATTAATAATCGTGAAAATGAAAGACAAATTAATGAAGTCAGGGAGCAATAACTTCTTGTTCTATAGAACTTAGAAGAGCGCATTGCTCCTTTACTTTATTACCCCTTTTGTATTACGACTCTAGTAGTCTTGTATTTACATTTTTGCTTTTTGTATTTATTTTGAATTTATATACCTTTTGCAAATTATGTTGTAGATATATGGGGGAGATCTAGGGTGGATCATGCACTTGAGAATTCCACTAAGTTGAGAATGGATAAAGAAGAATGTGTATAGTATTGAATGACTTGACAATTTTGAATCCGCCTTGTCTACGAACAAGAAAACTATAAGTAATGCAGATCAAGTAAGTCAGCAATATTCATTGCAATATTTTTAATAAAATACCAATAGGATACAGAGCCGATTTCAATAGACATAGTAGAGGGTCCCATTAGTATGCATCCAGTAGGAATTGAACCTACGAACTCTCCAATTATGAGTTGGGCGCTTTAACCATTCAGCCATGGATGCTTAGTGGAGATCCTAGTACATGATGAATAACCAAATTCCAATTAAAATGAAATCTGTAGTCTAAATCAATCCAATTAACATAACATTGGTTTTTATTTTATTTGGATTTTATTTAGTATTTTTTTGGTGGGAGGTAGAAATGCTAAAAAAACATCAATTAAAATAAACATTCCGGATTTTAGAATTGAGAGAGATATTGAACGAGATCAAAAATTGTCATTATGTGTCAGAGTCATGGACCGAATTCAATTTAGTGGGATCTTTCATTTACGTTTTTTTACCAAGAATCTTTTACAAAACTCTTTGACCCCCGAATTTGGAGTATCCTACTTTCATGCAATTCACAAGATTCAACAAAGAATTGATATTTCGGAATTGATATTTTGGTGGAATACTTTTTGTAGTATTGTTCCTTATTTATCCTATTAATATTAACAATCGAAATATGCGAGTTTGGCGTCGACATGCTATTGAGTGGTGATGAAGGTCTTGCTGATGGTTTCAAATCAATAAGTTTGCATAAGAAATATTGGAGCTTCTGAATAACCTTCTCATCGATATCAGCGATTTTATAAGTGCCATACCAAATCGCATCAAGACCAAATCGCATCAAGGGAATCATTTTTTCGAGAAATACAAGACATCTAAGTCATGCAAGTAAAGAGATCTATTCATTGCTAACAAAAGGAAAAGACATGAATGTGGACGAAGATTTGATTGATAATAAAATAGAATCCTGGCTCCTCGACAGTCAGTTCATTGAAACTGACGACATAGACTTCTTGATGGAGTTCTCCACCCTCACGACAGAAAAAAGGATTGATTCACTTTTATTGAGTCTGACTCATATTGATCATTTCTCAAACAATGATTGTGGTTTTCAAATGCTGGAACAACCGGTAGCAAGTTACTTCAGATACTTAGTTGACATTCATAGAAAGTCGCTAATTAATTATGTGAAGTATGAGTTCAATACATCCTGTTTAACAGAAAGGCAGATATCTCTTTCTCATTAGGAGACAATCATTTATTCAAAAACCTTGTGTCGGGCTAATCATTTTGATTTACCATCTCTTCTTGAAAAACCAAAACCTTTTTCGCTCCGCTTAGCCTTATACCTCTCATATGGGTATTTTAGTGATAGATTCTTCTATAGGAGCTGAACGATTCTATTTGGTCAAATCCCCGGCGACAAACTCCTGTCTTTCTTTCATTAGGTTATTTGTGAACATCCTCCAGGATCCCAGAAATTTATTTATCATGATAGTATTGACGAGGAGACTGAGCACATAGATCCTGAGATTCCTTATGTTATGTTGATCCTGCTGAGGGTGCTCGCCAGATTGTTGAAAAGTAATGATCTGGCCGATCTTGACCTTCTTGAGACGGAGCTGGAGTAGCTATCTTGACTTATGGTAGAGCGACAAACTATGGAGACGATTACGATCTCGAAAATAGATCGATTTGATATCAATTTTCCATTCGAATTAGCAAAAGCAATCTCTCCTGGGTCTCCTTGAATAATATGGATTTCAAACATTCATGATCTGTGTGTGAGGAAGTCGATCGACGGACTTCTTATCCCTCGGTATATTAGCGAACCATCTCTCCAGGGATTGAGAAAGTAGAAATATTCTTGTTGTTATTGTTTCGACTCATCTTCCCGACAAAGTGGATCTCACTCTAATAGCTTCGAATAAATTCAATACGTGCGTTAAGACACGAAGGCCCGTTATTCTACAACAACGAAAGTACTTTTTCACTCTTGCATCGACTAGGGCTTGGAAAATAAAATTTCCATACTAACGGAGTCGGGTCCATAATCATGGGTTGCGGTACACGAGATCTTGTAACATTTACCGCTGAGGCCCTATCTTCAATCAATCAATTTCGATTAATATTCCACAACAGAAGAAAAAAATTCTAGACACTAATACAATTAGATTTGCTCTTTATAGACAAATTTGGGATTTTCAAGCCCGTGTAAGTCGGTGTGATGGGGTCCTTTTCGATCCGATAGGAAGGGCTGCTGCACAAAGTATACTTCTAAGTAATGACCTCATAGAACTTATATCTATCTTATCTATATCGGATGAAATTAAATTATGTTAGGCAGTGGGGCCTTAATGTGGTTAAATGGTACTTCGAGCTTGGAATGAACATGAAGCAATTAACGATACTTCTTTATCTTTTGAGTTGTTCTACCGGATCGGTCGCTCAAGATCTTTTTGGCCTCGAGAAAAAAATGGGATCCCTTAATGGTGGTAGACTCGGTAAGAATGATTCTGAGCTAGTTCATGGCCTACTGAGAAGTAGAAAGCGCTCGGTTGGGATTCTCACCCACAGAAAAAGATTGCAGTCCGTTTGATAATGATCGATTGATATTTTTTCATCGGCCCGAATCAAGGAATCCCTTAAATATGATGCGAAACGGATTTTGTTCTATCCTTGATCACAGATTTTTCTATGAAAGCTATGAAGTGTAGGACGGAAAAGTCCTTTGAGGGGAAAGCGGAGTTAGCCAATCACATAGTTTTGGCTACTAGAATATGGCAACCTTAGGACTTGCGAGTTGAATTGATTGGATCGAAAGGCCCAATGAATTGCGATTTACCTCTTGGTTCAGGTCATTTTTGGGCAAGTGGAGCATTTCTGATGAAGCAGATGAGTTTATAGATTTTTCAAAGCAAAGAACAAGGCCTTTTTCGAACACGCCAATTCATTTGGGACCCTACGGATCCACTCTATTTCCTATTCAAAGATGTCCTTGGATTTTCAGGGGACTTCTTTGTAGT